CCTTGCCCCAGTAGGGATTTCTTTGCTTGCTAGGCTAGCTCCGGCTGATGAGTAGCATGGCTTCAATTAAATCGAACCTTACTCGAGAAGCGATGAGCTGTAAGAGCCATTTCCGTATGTATGCACCTACCTAATGGAGGGTCCGCTCGCAGCTGCTGCTCTTGCATTTACTGAGCTTCTTGCGAGCTCATGACCGGAATTGTGGGGAGTGGAGAACCAAGACGACCGTGGGTAGGTGACGGCAGTGAAATGCACTAAAAGTCCTTACGTTCGAAAGAAAATAAAGAATCTCTTTGTAGTTAACACACTGGTGGCCGTTTAAGTACTCTAAAGCAAACCTCGACAGAGTTGTTAAGGGCGCCAAGGACTGGGCCCTACTTCTTCAATGCCATTCGATTGAGTTTTATGGCTATTGCTCTAGCTTCCTTGGCGGGAAATAGTTGATTCGTTCCATAGCAACCTCGGCGATACATACGTATCCAATTCATTATTAAGGTAGGCCCTTGGAACTTGTGAATAGATCAACGGGCTGTGTCCCCCGGTCTTCTAGTCCCCACTAGTCATACTCTTTCATTTTTTAGGGGACCAATCAACCGAATTTCTGGCTGGCGAGGGTTTCTCCCTAATGCCATGTATCGGATTGATAGTCCTAAGAGCTCCCTCCTCAAAGGCTTATGCTAGATCCTTTCGATATGGATAGGCCCTATTGGAATGAAGCCATAGTGTGATAAGGTCACCCCGCATATCTCTTCTCTTCTCTGGTCGAGATAAAAAGAGTTTTGATATGATGGAGTCCTCCCCCGAGGAGTGAAGCCATAAATAAGTACAGGTTCAACAAGAGCGGCTACGTGGCTGACTACTACATATTTTTGAAAAACATAGTACCCTTGTTAATAGACCAAGAGTGTAGAATAGACCATCAAGAGGTTCGATGGAATTGAATCCTCGACAACTTCTACAACTATTATGTTCTAGTTATATTCTTCTCTTTGACTAGACTAGACTAAACTAGACTATGTAAGACCTACCTTGACCTTTTGAATTACGCATATATGTGCCATGTCTCTTTCTCCTTTAGCTCCATCAGCTCTGGCCCAAGGTCTTGGTTCATGTGATGCAGCTCATGCCAATTCTTCTGAGCTCTTTCATATGTGTACCCAATCTTCTTGGATCTCCTCCCACAGTTCGCCTAGCCGCTCTATCCACTCTGGTCTTAAAGAAAGGCCTTACGGGAGATAGTTGATCGAATTGCTTATTTCCGACCACGCTTTTTCTTTTCCAGGAGAACTTTTATAGACAAGACTAGGCTAGGCTTCTCCCACTAAATGCTACGGACATCCTACCCATACGTACTACGTGCTGGACGGACTGCTTACAGATGTTGAGCTGGACTTGCCAAAGCGACTGGAAAGCATTCCCTAAAGTCAAGGGGACAGGACCATCACCTCAAGTACGAATCCCAGACACAGAAGGAGAGGCCCCCCTAAAGGCCGGGTCTATTACACGAGCATGAACTGAAGAACGATCGAAGGATTGGGTTTAAAGCCAAGGATGATAGGCTTATTCGATGACTGGCATTGCGCCGTACTCACACCAATGGAAGGCTCGGACTGCTGCCAAACCGCTTCCCTTAGGGGCCTATTATACCACTTCTCGGAATAGAAGACAAGACAAAAAGGAGGTTTGACATCACTCGTGACACAAGAAGGTCTGCTCACCCAAGGTGAGAAGAAAAGTCAGCACTTGAGACGGTTGCTTCGGTAAGAGTCAAAAAGGCCCCAAAAGGAACTGCACTCGAAGAATGGAAAGACAGGCTGCGAAGGCGCTGATACGATTGAACTCGAAGCAAAGGCCGATACAATTACCTCAAGGATAGAAGTCTTATTATTTAGTTTTGGGAGTAGGGGGTATTCCACCAACTAACTTCACCTGAGGAATGAATGCAAGACTAGCGGACTTAGCCTATGGTGCTAAACCTGAAAGAACAGAAACCCCATCTTCAGCCCTTATCCCGAGGAGAGGAGACAAAGAACTCGACTTCCAGGAGAGGTGCGAGTTTTATGAGCAGACCAAAGGGAGAGGAGCAAAAAGCCTTCTTTGCTATTAGTTTCAATATCTGCTGCTTTTGTGCCAACCCTCAACGAAGGAAGAACTCTGGGGAAGGAAGGAACTTCCGGATTGACTTCTTTAGGAGTTTTTCCCGCACCGATCTGACTTATTTAGAAAGCTAGAACGGAGAGGGAACAAACGGTTAAATATGGTTTGCTGGTACAGAATCCGTTGCTATTGGACTTGGCAAGTAAGCCCAGAAGGAAGAAGTCGTAGCTGCTACCGCCATATCCGGTATTAGGGGGGCTTCTTCTTCTTAGTCTGCTCGAAAGGAAAGCCAGTAACTCGAGAGTAGAAAGAAAGAGAATAGAGTATGACAGAACCAGTAGCTTTGAGCTTGAACGTGTTTCAGCTCTCAGACCCAGCAGATCCCCGACCCCACTCCCAGTATGACGACGCCCATATGACATTTCTATGGATTGTAGCGTCAGATCTAGTTCCTACTTCAGGCAACAGTTGACTCTTGTGAATGAAGTTCTTCATCAACAAACTCTCTGGTGCCACCCCCTCTCATTAGTGCGATACAGACTTCAAAAAACACGGCGCAAGGGATTGAGAAAAAAAGGTACGAATAGCCATATCAATCGGCATATAGATAGAAAGGAGATGACTAGCGCCCCTTCACTTCATGCTTGTCTGTGGTGGACCTGTCTCTTCCAGAATAGCATTCCTGCTTTTGGTTGCCCCTTTATAGTGTTTCTACCGTTGGACTATTAAGATACCAGTGAACCAGGCATAGTTTTTTCAATGTGATAATACAAATAGGGGCATGCCACATTCTTGGTTTAAGTCTACTAGAACATATTCCATTCTGTTGACGGTGAATGCCTGTTGAGCCACTCTTTCTTGCCTTTTCTCATTCAATTATAGTCTCCCGTATGCAAAGCTTGGACATACAGATCCGGGTCAACTGCAGGGGAGGTGATTTGCTCTTTGTTTTCGTGATAGAAAGCGAAAGCGCTAGGCTACCTTCCATTTGAAAAGTGTTTCCTTCACATAAGAGATGCATTCTGCCTCCTCAACTAAAACGACAGAAGGCGCTTCTCCACATACTCCAACATAGGCCAAAGCTCCAGTCATTTCCCAATAAGGCTGCGTCTCCACGATTTCCTTGTGCTAAAACTTCCTGGGTTGGTGGGGTAATCAATCAAACCTTATTATTCTTTTCCATGACTGCATCCTGCATCCACGGTTGAATCCTAAAACCAATTATCCAACGATATGGAGAGGGCAAAAGTTGTCGTTACGCCGATTAAAGCCAGAACCCTAGATGCGGAGAATCCGCTCTTAGGAATCGATTTCATCATAACTAGTTCAGGCGGGAGAGAGCGGCGGGGATATATATCCCTCGTAAGGCTTAGCTACGTCCCGAATTTCGACTACCCTCGCCAGTGGATCTTGCACTCCTCTCACATGCCATATTCCGTAAGGTGAAGGAAGCAAGAGCCTAAACTGTGAGACCGCAGGAAGAGCTCCGCTCAACGTCTAATCACTGTGTCCGCTTGGGCCGGATCTGGGTATGATTGGTCCCTGCTACGTCATATAGCCTACTGGTTTCCGCTTCTAGCCTTCCTTTCGACTAGTTGTCTGTCGCCTCTTTGCACACCATCTTTCCCGCCTAACCCTAATGCCTCTTTTCGGTTAAACTAAACAACCAGCCAAAGGTAAGAATCAGAAAAAAGCCAGGTTAAGGCTATAACATTTATCTATCGTTCGTGACTAAGACTCCTTAGTCACTTGCTTATTTCATTCCTCGCCCTACAGTACAGATAATAAGATCTTTATGATAAGAATCCAGTCTTGCCTACTTCCAGGTTTGATTGGATGCTGGATTGGTAGGGCTGTGGCATGCCGACTTCTTAAGCGAGCTACTCCGCCTCTGCTTGAGATCTACTTTCTACATCAAGATCTGGGCCTGATCAACTCGATCGGGCATCCCTATGGTTGAGTTGCTCCGAATCCGATGCTAGCTAGACTGACTCAAAGGATGGGGGCAGATCAAGTCAAGGTAGCCCAGTTTGATTAGCGGATTTCCGAGTGAGATAATTCCTTCGTTTCCATGCCACACCTGCCAAGCAATGCCTTCTTACTCATCACTTAGCAGTGGAAGAGCTCTACCGGGACATCTAAGCCTTACACCTTAAGTCAAGCCCAACATTCAGTCCATCTATTTCCGACTATCGATTTCACTCCAGCCGAGTCAAATCCATTTCATAAAGAAGGTCTCCTCTTGTCATCCCGGAAATAATTTCTGCTCTGTTTGTTCACTCCAGATACGCCTTACCCCCTATAATAGTAAGGCACCTGGCTTTTTCTCGTAAAGAAAGGTCAAAAGCCAAATATGCCCCAAGACAAGAGCTAGCACCGGTCCTTCTTCCAGTCATCTTAACTATCTCGGATAAGATACTCTCGCTAGTTAAGTCTAATATGCCAGAACCAGTAATATATGGAAAGCAAGAGCTAATGTTATGCTATACTTCTATTATATAGAATAATAAATAAGCATACATAATAAGTAGAGGATCTAACTCTTTCTTTCCGGCTTAGCCGAACTACTTGGCTCGGGTCAATCCTTTCTTTCTTTATCTACAGCATTTCGGTGAGCCGATCCGCTTGGAAGCCACCTGGAACACGTGTTCGCAGTTCGCGGAAAAGGTCCTGGAGTGGAGGAAGTCCGCTATATTATGGTGATGGTTAAGAAAAGAACCTGGCGACGTAGGACGACTGAACAGCATCAAGTGGCTGATCCGCAAGCCCCGGTAAATGAGATTCTTGTCTTGAAGAACCCCAGAATTCGTCATTCATGATGTGCCCCCAATCTTCATCATTTGTTCAGAGTCGTAACGCTAAGAGGAACCAGAGCGTATTCTTTCTATGAATGTTCACTTGTCGGAAATCATCTTCAATGGCTTAATTCCTAGTGCGCTGATTCGAGAACAAGCGAGACTGCCACGCTTCCTGCTGCTCTCATTCCTGTTCTGCCTAGGGACTCAGAGGTTTAGGCTTGCCCCTTCTTAGTCAATGGGGCATCTATATTCATGTGCAGCCTAGTCTCTGTCCGTGGGTATTGATTCATTTCCTAGCAACACCTATTATCTTTCTGTCCCTCAATCTGATTCTGGGCATATTCTACTAGGGAAATTTGCTTCATTCCTTCCTATTCGATTCCCAAGAGCTGATTCAATCACAGTTCCTTAGTTCTTATTCTACCGCTTTAGAGTAGCTTGAAGACTAAGCAAGGAAGAACTATTAGAGATAGATTCTTGGCTAGTGAATGCACTCAAATTTTCCCTATACCCCCGAGCGTTCCCGTGGAGGCCCATTGATTCACCTATCTGAAGCTGAAGGAACCACCCCACCTGTAAAAAAGACTGGACCACTTGAAAAGAGTAAACAACTCGGTCCCGCTCTGTCAGAGTCTTTGGGAAACCACTTTCTTTCGTTATTGGATGGACCAGCGGGATCGGAATGAATAGATAGATGCGGAACGGGTGGTCTCCAGGGATAAGAAGTGGGGAGGCCGCAAGGTTGGGGTTTCTCTCTAGATAGTGAGTGGTCGAAACCTTTGGATCTAATTCCATATCGACAAGCATATCAACAAGTCGGACCTTTCGCGAAGCCGCGCGAGAAGACCGGGCCCCATCTCACTTTGAGGGTAGTGTAGCTACCTTTCGCTGGAAGAAAGCACTCACAGAGGGTAGCCGAAGGGTGACTGACTGTGTTGAAGGGTATCTCTCTATACTGTGGATGCGCTACCCTCCCCTATCTCTCTATTCAGAAGAAAGCCGCTCTAGAAGAGCTCCTCTATACCCCGCCATAAAGGCGCATAGCGATGGGACGGCTTTCAAAGGTAATAGACGGTCAGGATGGTTGACGGGAAGCAAACCAGGGACCAAGACCGCTATAAAAGGGGCTATTGACCGAAGGGGAAAGTGAAAGAATAAGTCGATGAAAGATTGGTAACTAGAAAACAGAGAGAAGGTGACGAATGCAGTCGCTTATGTGATTGGGGACAGAGGTCAGGGACGGAAAGCCTGGGCCGCTTCCTCTTCCTAGATAGAATGGAGTTCCGTCACGACTTACGCCTTTTAGTAGCTTAACTTCCTTCGTTGTTAGAGAGAGTGGAGCGAGGAGGGGCTCTCTTTAGGGAAGCCCAGCGTAAGGGCTTAAGTGATTGTGCATGGCTGCTTCGCTCTGAAGGAGTTGCTGCAAGTCTTTTCTTCTTGCCAGCTGCTAGCGATTGAGTTCCTCAATTCCAGTTCTCATTTTCTTTCTTTTATTTACTGCCATTGTCCTAGTTTTGTCATAGATTCTTTAATCCCCTTCAGTATGTTGTTCATTCGTGTAGGGTTAGGAGGCCGTATAGCGCATTGGTTGTGTTCACTCATGGCTCGGCGCTTTCATTATCCTTTGATCTCTGCTTCTCTTCCTTCTTTTCAAGTTCAACTCCTTTTCTTTCAAACCTTGACTTTTTTTGCTCGCTTCATACCTTTGATCCATGTCGTTCCCAGTGAAAAAGTTGTTGCCATGTCGTCGTAAATTAGTTTTATTTGAGCTTATCCATCCCACTTTTCATCTTTTCGAGCCTTCGCTCTGGCAGAACATAAAAAGAGGTCCAGGATCGAGTCGTCTGTTCATAGTTTCACTTCCTTTCTGCCATCTCCCGTCTCCAAGGGCTGGTTTTCGCTTGCTCTTTATCGCACTTGGTCATTCCTCGGTAGGGACTTCAAACTGAATGCGATCCTTGGTCGCCGTATCTCATCGTCCCGGATTTTTGGATTGACCAAATAGCATACCTGCCTGCACGCACGAACGGGTAGGCGATCGACAATGCCATAAGCCTAAACGGCTTCCTGCTGATATAGAAACATCTCTTTCCATATCACCGGTCTACCTGCCCCGTTCTTTGTACATAAACGAGCCTATTGATGATGCGGTAAGTCAATCAGTAAGCGCTTTATTTGATTTGATTGGTATGTATTGCGCCGCATCGGGCGAATAGCTTGTACAGTTACCTTGCCGCGAAGAGAGAGCTGAGCTAGCTATAGCTAGCCTCCGGAGCGGGAAAGAGCTTAGCTAGCCCGATGCTAGGGGGAGGGGAGATCCTTGTTGCTTATTTAACCCAACCCATGTCATTTTAGTTCACTTCTGACTCCGGGGCGGGAGTTTCCATCCACTTCTATAGGTATAGGTCGGCCCATCAGCAATCCTCTCGGCCGGCGCCGCTAAACAGACGAGTTTCTTTCGGGACCGTCCGCACATTGTTTTGACACCCGAATCCAAGAATTCGCAGTGTCTTATTCTATTCGTCTCATCGCATTACCACCTCACCTTGTCTCGTGGGCATGGGATAGTGAGTGGTCGGGTCGAGTGCCAACTATTTCCATTCGAGTTTGAATGTTTGGTAAGTCAGCTTAGTGACTAAGAGCTGTTGGCGCTCTATCAAGGCTAAGCTAAAGGCTTAGCTTACTAATACGTAATAAACTGTTGGTTGCGCTTTCAAAGCGCGCTAGTTCATCCGCCCACTAAAGAAAAAACCAAAGATCTAGTTTATGTTAGTAATATAATATGACTATCCAAATCTTCAGTCAGTTGATTCACCAACTCTATCTTTCCTGACTGAACCAACCTTATCTCGTGATAGGCATCAGACCTTGTTCCGGAGGAGAAAAACATGCGGAAAACAGTTTGAGAAAGAGGAGCGCAAAGAAAAGATTTATGTTGCACCTCCGATGAAACAAGGAACATCAAGTGGTATTGTTGTTCTATCCGAGATCAGTTCCGACGAGTCTCAACGAGTCGAGTAAAGCTCCCATAAAGATATCAAGATGAATCGCTAAGCCTATCTATATAGTTGTAGAGCTGTGCGGGCAAACCAATAGTCGAGAAGGTCAGACTAACTCAATCAAAGAGAGGAGTTGGGCATATGAGTTGGCCGAGCAGTAGAGACCTCGCCCTGTTCATGCGGATCGACAGGACCGCGGCGGCGGAAGAGAGCAAGCGCTCGACTGGGATTATCTCGTTTTGCTCTAACATATACGTAGGCTCGACTTGTCGATAGATTCTATTCATACGGCTGTTCTCTTATATACGATTCGCCATGGATGATACGATTCTTATAGAGAAGACCCTCAGACGCAACGCACATCTATCTAACAAAGCAAGCAGCATTTCTTTCCTCGGTAAGGCCCCGGGGATGCATCCTACCTTCCTTCTGACCCCACGCAGTGAGCAAGCAGCAGGAAGAGCATCAATCAATCCATTCTCTTTCTTTCTATTTTTAAGTACACCAAAGGCTTAACGTTCCTTGGGATTCTTATTACAGTGATAACCCCATTTCACTAATCGCCAGGGAGGACATAAGTTCTCCAATTCGCATGTCTTACTCAAAATCGATAGATAGGTTGGTAGAGAGGGGGAATTGCATGATATGACCAACGAAGGCCTTTGGAAAGCCCCTTGTGGGAGGGGAGGCGCGTAGAGAAGGTCTCATTATCTTAACAAGACGGTACAACGGTACACAAGACAGGATTTCCAATAGATGGAAAGGCCCTTGAAAGGTGTAAAAGTAAGTAGAGCCCACTTACGGAGAAATGTCTTTTTTTTTGAGATAACCATAAGCAGGTGGTGCTCCTTGAGAGCCCTAAATGAGACTTGAAGAAGCGTAGTTCCCAAATAACAGTAATTTCCCCTTTGGCCAGGAGGGGAAAACGAGTAATGGACCACAAAGCCTATTGAGGCTTTAACTGAAAATGAAGCCGATTAATTGATCAACTTCAACGGGATTTCGACAAGCCAAAAGGAAAGGGTGTAAAGCCAAGCCGATGATTAGACTGATTTAGGGAATGGCATCTTCTGCCAGGATCTCTGATTGAACGGGGTTCCTCATGTCTGTCCAACAGAACAAAAAGCCGAAGCTCTTTTTCAAGAATCGCTGGGGATGCAGTAAATAAGAGATTCTCCAATTCCTGATGTATTTGATCTCGAGGCTGCTAAGGCAGCATGTGAAATGAAAGATGTTGTTCGAGTTCGAGTTATGAGAGGGATGGCGGGAAGAACCTCATTCTGTTGACTAGGACGACTTTCGAAACTCTCTTTTAGACATAAAACCAAGGATCAATGGGCCTCAATTGCCCCACTTCCGAAAGAAAGAAGACTTTTTGAATGAGTACCAGGTTGGTATGTGGAACAAAGGACGAAAAAGAATGGATTCCTCTATTTAAATAGAGCGACTTCCCGCTCTTCTGTCTGTCATCTGTCAACTGGTAAGGGTCGCATCTGTTCCGTAGGCGGTCCAATCGCTCATCCCTCCACGAAGAACTGTCCTCTAGGCTTCTGTTATGAGTTCATTTTGCTCTTTTTGCATTCATTGCTACTTCATCAATCTTACTTATTAGTGTACCCCTTGTATTTGCTTCTCCTGATGTTTGGTCGAGTAAGAAAAATCTTGTATTTTATTGTACATCCTTTTTGATTGGATGAGTCTTTCTGGTGGGTATTCAACATTCATTCTCTCATATCTTTAACCTCTGATATTCACCCGTCACCTGTAGCTTGACTCAGTCTTTGACCTGGGCGAGACATCAGGAAGTCGAAAGAAAGTAGCTCGTCCTTCCCGTTCGTGTCTTCCCTTACAGGGGACTCTCTTGAATTCGCGGGATTGGAATCGGGTTTCCTAGGAGGAAGCACCACGACTTCCACTTTGACTCCTCTAAACCCGATTTTCAAATACCCACCTTCACTCTACCACCAGGGCTCAATCCCGAAGTTGGTTCCATTTGGACCAGTTTGAACTCTTTAAATGATCTGCTCATTTTTGGGGACACTGGGGAGTTTGTAAGAATTGCAACAAACATTCTGACTCTTGCTGGTGGAGGTGGGGCTTAGTTGATCTATATGATCGACCCCGGACGTAGCTGAAAGGTGAACCGAGTAACCAAAGTCGCGATTAGAAGAAAAGGAAGTTCGCTGGGATTGTATTCATTTCCCAGAGGTGCTGGTTCGAATCCAGCTTGTGATAAGACCTTTGGTCATTTAATATCTCATTTCTCTTTACCATCAATCTGATTCGATGCTTATTATAGGATGAATCAGATTAACTGACTCCACCGGCTCCTTCTCTGCCTTCAAGTCCCAGAGCTGATTCAATTGCAGCACTTACTGTAACAAGAAGAGCGTGAACTCATTCTCAAGCACTTGCAGTGGCAATGTAGTATTCTCTTCTAGCAGCGCTTCCTGATTCAATTGCTTGATTCACTGGGCTGGGCTAAACCTTCGACACCAGCACTGGATTTGCACAAAGAGAAAGACAAGACCGTCTAAGGCAGCCCCTATTGTCCAATCCAAACCTCCCCTCACAGTTGCCTATTCTGTAACAAGAGCATTCTCCGCATTTTCCTTAAACTCATTCTAAAGAATTATGTCATTTCCTTGCAGAAAGAGTCTATTGAAGGTTAGGTTAGCCCTCTAACTCGGCTAGTGACACACATCAGACCTCTTTCTTTTTTAGAAAGGCCTTGATTTAAGCATCAAAACAATAGTGACAGGGGTACCAGTAAGTTACTATATTTTTTTTACCGATTGTTGGCATCTATCTCATATCCCTTTCTTACGCAAAGAGCTTATTCGAGCGCAGCGGAGTCATGAAAAAGAATAGCCACTTCCTTATCTACGCTATTTATTTAGTTTCCTCCCCTCGTGGGAAGTCGCTTTCTCTAATCGACTATTGAACCATCTCACCTTCAAGTCACTCGCTACCTTAAGTCATGCCTTTACTCCAAGAGCTAACTCGATGGGACTTGCTTTCCTAAAAAAATGTCCCTTGGCCTTGAGCCTGCTTCATTGCACTGGGCTAACGCCCTTATTAGACTAAAGGCGAGACGCTCATTCCTTTGCTTGTTTGGCCTACTCTTGCCGGGGGTTTCTTGGTCCTACGCAGTTTTGAATTCAATTCAAAGGCAAAAGAGAATAAGAGATTTTTGACACCCCGTTTGCTGCTCAAACCGTAGCAGGAAATGCTATTCGTACAGTAGTGGAAGCAGGGTACGCTAGAGGCGAAAGTCGTGATAAAAGGTCCTGGTCTCGCAAGAGATGCAGCATGACGAGCCAGAAGTGGTATACTATAAAGAAAGTTTCGTATAAAAGCACCATTAGCGATTTTCGCTCTTGTTTTATCTGCTGCTGTCTCTGACTGACGAAGAAGGAGTCCCACTACACGAAAAAAGGTATGAGCCCATCTCGGGTTAAATGGTTGATGATTTCTTGATGGTTGACTGCTATATCTTATATATAGAATCGACTGGTTACTCATGCTTGAATGTGAACAACCGATAGTACGGAAAGCAGCATTCTATTCTACTGATTTGATTACCTTCTTCCCTTCCAACTATTATAGTCAGAATTCTCTCTCGAACCCTAGAACCTTTGGGCTAGGAACCCAGAAAGGATAAAGCCAAAACATCTATCCAACTCTCTAGCCGGATAGAAAGATAAAAGGGCAGGGGCAAGGAGTAGTGAAAATAGAACTCAGCAGAACGGATTCAACGTATCCCAACCCAAAGCCAAGGGGCAATCTAGCTTACATTTCACTAGTTGCCATAAAGAGCGAAGGAGAGATGGCATCATAAGGTAGTTCAGTTCACCGAGAAGAAGGAAAAGAGGAGTCTGTCTTAGGCAAGCCTAGGGCCAGTGTTGAGAGGCAGCGCTCAAGGTCAGTCTAGGATTGAGTTTAAGAACAATCCCACCCATTCTCTTTGATTGAGTTCCCGCCTCAAGGGAAGCGATTCGGAGATTGATTGGAAGAGCAGACAATCCGGATCTGAGACACTGGAGAGATGGGAAAGATGTTGAGAGCTATTCTAGCCAAAGAGAAAGGCTATGGGGCACGAGTTGTAAGGAATTCTGGTAGTTCAGTCACCTGAGGGGGATGTTATAAGCTGCTACATTAATTGGAGATGGAGCTTCTACAATTGCTTTAGGGGGAGGCGGTTACTCCGATCTTTGGTTATATATGCCCAGCACTTATTCTATATCAGCAGCTTCCTTAACTACAGGAAGGAAGGTGCTTGACACGACACCGATTGCCACAGCGCTAACGGAGACAGACAGCCGAGTGAAAAGGGGATGAACGAAGATTAACTGATTGAGCTACAACCACAACTGCTATAGGCTATTATAGACCTTAGGCTGGAAACAACGGAGCTGCTAGTAAGATGTTGATTGTTTATCCCCTGCGGGAAGATTTATCCCATACAGAACTACACTCAGGAAAGGCAGTTAAAGCTCTAACGGTCGTGCTACATACCGGGTGACTCTTGTCCTTTGGGTTGCTTGTTTTTGGCTTGATCTCATCAATAGGAAAGGCTACCCCAGTTACAGTTCCCCTAACACAG